TTGGGGGATTCATCTTTTCTGAACTCAACATCTAAGAGTGATGATCCCTATAATGATCATTACACGTATGATACTAAATATAATTGTAATAATCACATTAATAATTCCAGTAACAATTCTCTTGATTCTCAAATCACAAATGATACGAATTTAACTAAAATAGAAGATGAAAATCTTGATGGAACTCAAAAAATAAACATAAAGGATTTGTGGGTTCAATGCGACAATTGTTATAACTTATATTATAAAAAATTCTTCACAAAACTTAAGGTTTGTGAACAATGCGGATATCATTTGAAAATGAGTAGTTCAGATAGAATTGAACTTCTGATTGATCCGTGTACTTGGAATCCTATGGATGAAGATCCCCTTGAATTTGATTCGGAGGAGAATTCGGAGGAGCAACCTTCTAAAGGTTGGGAGGAACCTTCTAAAGATTTGAAGGACGATTGGGAGGAGCAACCTTCTAAAGGTTGGGAAGATTGGGAAGATTGGGAAGATTGGGATGAGAATTCGGAGGAGGATTTGGAGGACGATTGGGAGGAGCAACCTTATAAAGATCGTATTAATTCTTATCAAAGAGAGACAGGGTTAACTGAAGCTGTTCAAACAGGTATAGGTCAACTAGACGGTATTCCTGTAGCAATTGGGGTTATGGATTTTGAGTTTATGGGAGGTAGTATGGGATCGGTAGTCGGGGAAAAAATAACCCGGTTGATTGAATACGCGAGTAATCAATTACTACCCCTTATTATAGTGTGTGCGTCTGGAGGAGCACGCATGCAAGAAGGAAGCTTGAGCTTAATGCAAATGGCTAAAATATCATCTGTTTTATATAATTATCATTTTAATAAAAAGTTATTCTATGTATCAATTCTGACATCTCCTACGACAGGTGGGGTAACAGCCAGTTTTGGGATGTTGGGAGATATCATTATTGCGGAACCCAACGCCTACATTGCGTTTGCGGGTAAAAGAGTAATTGAACAAACATTGAATATAACAGTACCTGAGGGTTCACAAGAAGCCGACTATTTATTTCTTAAGGGTTTATTTGATCCAATCATACCACGCAATCTTTTAAAAGGTGTTCTAAGTGAGTTATTTCAGCTGCACGGCTTTTTTCCTTTAAAAAAAAGAAATAAAGTCGAGAATTAAAGTCAATTCTTTGCTTTGTGTCCAAAAGTTGTTTATTAGAATAAAAAGAATCAAAAATAAGATGAAAAAAATGCGATTATTAGATTAATATAGCTATATTAATCTAATAATCGCATTTTTTAGATACTCTATTCACTTCTAAAGAATAGATCTAAGACTTAATTAATTAGAATTCTAATTACTTAATTAATATAATAACATAATAACAACAAAAAATATAACAAACAGGTACAATATAGTAGATCGAGGTACCCATTCTATGACAACTATTAACTTTCCCTCTATTCTTGTGCCTTTAGTAGGCCTAGTATTTCCGGCAATTGCAATGGCTTCTTTATTTCTTCATGTTCAAAAAAACAAGATTGTTTAAGCCCTGTGGCCAAAATCCCTGTTTTAAAAACTTAGGCTTGAAACCTAACACATATATCTATTTAGCAGAATCATATACTACGTTATTTTTTACGAGCATAACAGAAAGAGCCCTTATACATGTAGAAACATAGTATAGGGGTAGAGTTTTTCTAACTAATTGGGTGAATTACTGGTAAACTCAAAAAAAAGGTAAAGTTTCACATCAGATTATAATACTAGTTGATGAGAGTTACATCGAAAACATAACAAAGTAAGGAAAGAAAAATGACTTTGGTGTCTTCTTTTAATTTGAATTAAATGGAATCAGATCTATTATGAATTGTCGATCAGAACGTATATGGATAGAACTTATAACAGGATCTCGAAAAATAAGTAATTTAGGCTGGGCCATTATCCTTTTTCTAGGTTCATTAGGATTCTTATTGGTTGGAATTTCTAGTTATCTCGGTAGGAATTTTATATCCTTATTTCCCCCCCAGCAAATTCTTTTTTTTCCACAAGGGATCGTGATGTCTTTCTATGGAATCGCGGGCCTCTTTATTAGCTCCTATTTGTGGTGTACAATTTCGTTGAATGTAGGTAGTGGTTATGATTTTTTCGATAAAAAAGAAGGAATAGTATGTATTTTTCGTTGGGGATTTCCTGGAAAAAACCGTCGCATCTGCCTCCGATTTCTTATAAAAGATATTCAGTCTATTAGAATAGAATTTAAAGAGGGTATTTATACTCGCCGTGTCCTTTATCTGGAAATAAGAGGCCAGGGGGCCATTCCTTTGACCCGTACGGATGAAAATTTGACTCCACGAGAAATTGAACAAAAAGCTGCTGAATTGGCCTATTTCTTGCGTGTACCGATTGAAGTATTTTGAAATGATAAATACTTACTTTCTTTCTTAACTCGAAGTAAAATAAAAAATCTACAATACTCTTGTTCGAACTTTTTCGACGGCATACCTACCTTCCTATCTTAATGGAAGTTTTATCAGAACGCCCACTCGAGTCAAAGCAGACGTATACAGAACAACCAAAAAGTTCACCTTTTTGGTCTACAAATACAACGGAGGGGTCTTTGGGTGGTAATAAACTCAATTTAGTAATAAAAAAAGAGACTAAATGCATGGATTGGTTCTTGTAATTGTAATAGACTTCATGTTTGATAGAACTACTAGATCTAGATCGCATAGAGTCGACGAATGCGACGAGTTCATAAACAAATTCTAGATGAAAAATTTGGAAAAAAAGAAACCATTTATTACTTTTCTATATCTTGTATCTATAGTCTTTTTACCTTGTTGGATCGCGTTATCATGTCAAAAAAGTCTGGAGTCCTGGGTTACTAATTGGTGGAATACTAAGCAATTGGAAACTTTTTTGAATGAGATTCAAGAAAAGAGTTTTCTAGAAAAATGCATCGAATTAGAAGAGCTGCGCTTGTTGGACGAAATGGTAAAGGAATACCCGGAAACGCATCGACAAAAACTTCGTATCGGAATCCACAACGAAACGATTCAATTTATCAAGATGTACAACGAGGATTGTATCCATATGATTTTGCAATTCTCGACAAATATAATATGTTTATTTATTCTAAGCAGTTATTCTATTCTGGCGAATAAAGAACTTATTCTTATTAATTCTTGGGTTCAGGAATTCCTATATAACTTAAGTGACACAATAAAAGCTTTTTCTATTCTGTTATTAACGGATTTATGTATTGGATTTCATTCGCCCCACGGTTGGGAACTAATGATTGGCTCTATCTACAAAGATTTTGGATTTGCTCATAATGATCAAATTATATCGGGTCTTGTTTCCACTTTTCCAGTCATTCTCGATACAATTTTAAAATATTGGATTTTCCACTATTTAAATCGTGTATCCCCATCACTTGTAGTGATTTATCATTCACTGAATGACTGAAAAGAAAAAAGATAATAAGGATATAAATAAAATTCGAATTTTAAATTAGAATGTTTCTTTTTTGTACATAAACATAAGCAAACCATTCAAAATCATACTTTATCTTTCCATTTTTAACCATCCAAGGCGGGCCGATCTTTCTATATTCCAGTAATATTCTTTCTTATTTCATTTAAAGTAAATAGCAGAATCGCGGATAGGAAACTATACTAGCAACCTACCCAATTTATTGTAGAAATTTTCGGGATAAATGATTGGACCATGCAAATGCAAACTATAAATACTTTTTATTGGATAAAAGAACAGATTACTCGATTCATTTCCGTCTCGCTCATGATATATATAATTACTAAGCCCTTCAGTTCAAATGCGTATCCCATTTTTGCCCAGCAAGGCTATGAAAATCCGCGAGAAGCGACTGGACGCATTGTATGTGCCAATTGCCATTTAGCTAACAAGCCCGTGGATATTGAGGTTCCCCAAGCGATTCTTCCGAATACTATATTTGAAGCAGTTGTTCGAATTCCTTATGATATGCAATTCAAACAAGTTCTTGCTAACGGCAAGAAAGGGGGATTGAATGTAGGGGCTGTTCTTATTTTACCTGAGGGATTTGAATTAGCCCCGGCTGATCGTATTTCTCCAGAGATGAAAGAAAAGATCGGAAATCTTTCTTTTCAGAGTTACCGCCCCAATAAAAAAAATATTCTTGTGATAGGTCCTGTTCCCGGGCAAAAATATAGTGAAATCACCTTTCCTATTCTTTCCCCGGACCCTGCTACTAAGAAAGATATTTCTTTTTTAAAATATCCGATATATGTAGGTGGTAACAGAGGGAGGGGTCAGATTTATCCTGACGGAAGCAAGAGTAATAATACAGTTTATAATGCCACAGCAGCGGGTATAGTAAAAAAAATTTTACGAAAAGAAAAAGGCGGATACGAAATAAGCATAGCGGATACCTTGGATGGACGTGAAGTGGTTGATATCATCCCTCCAGGACCGGAGCTTCTTGTTTCAGAGGGCGAATCTATCAAAGTTGATCAACCATTAACGAGTAATCCTAATGTGGGTGGATTTGGTCAGGGAGACGCAGAAATAGTCCTTCAAGACCCATTACGCGTACAAGGTCTTTTGTTCTTCTTTGCATCTGTTATTTTGGCACAAATTTTTTTGGTTCTTAAAAAGAAACAGTTTGAGAAAGTTCAATTGTCCGAAATGAATTTCTAGCTTCGTGTATTTATCAACATAAAGATCGTAACAAAAAGAGAATTCGTATTGACAATTCTTTAACACTAACAATTTTAGACGATCAATAAAAAATTCTGAAAAAGTTTATTTCTATTTTTGTCTACATTTACAATAAGTCTGAAATTATTACTTTAATAATACATTATTATTACATTATTAGTTATAATATAACTATCGCGAAGAAAATTTTTTGACTTTTTCACCACCTTTTTCAATCGAAATTGGAATGATGTTACTATTATCATCATATATCCTATTTCAATGTCATAGAGTGGATCAAAAGTTTTTTATTCCAGAAT